CGAGAGGGTAACTTCTGTTAGACTCGACTGAAAGGAGAGGCGATAGCTCGAGAGGTAGTTCGAGAGGAGCCGTTAGAGCCACTCGAGCAAAGCGAGAGGGTAGCTTGCTATGCTCGACTGTGAAGGAGAGGATATAGAGATGCTTGAGGACATGTTGCGGGCATGTAGCTGAGATTGGCAAGGCAGTTGGGATGATCAGCTACCATGGATAGAATTGGAATAGAATAATAGCTCTCATTTGATTCGGGTCTTTCTTCAAGGCGCTTGTACTTCACCTATGCCCTCCATGTCCCCCAGGCTCTTCAGTAGATTAGATCGTGTAACTCGTCTTTCAATTCACATTGGAATCCCTCCGTCCCAGTCCGCCAGAATGAAATCAATGGAACCCGTCCCCTCCACCGGAATAAGAAATATAGGAAACGAAGCCCAAAACTTTCATGCCCTTCTTTTAGCTTTCGCGATCAAAGGGGACGCTGCTCTTCCTTTTTCGGAAGAAGGACGCAGGCCAGGGATTAGGGGGCCCGGAGGGCCGTCGAATGAACTTCAACCCGCGTGTGATCGAAGATCGAAAGAATCATGACCATGATCGTAGGGGTAGGATAAGGGAGAAGTGATTCTGGTATGCTATGTAATTCATCGTGCCCATCATCTATGATCTCTTGAGTGTTTTCATCCGGAAAATGGGCAGCTGTAAGGTTGGACTTTCGTTCATCAAAGACGGATTGGGATCAACAAATCCTATCATTCTCACTACGAGCTTCCGAGGCGAGATATAGCGGGCATAGAGAAAGAGCAGCATTTCTATCCGTTACCCAATGCAAAAACGAATGGGGTAACGCAAGAACGATTCTATTCATATTGATATGGATACGCAGATCTCCGTCTTTTACCAAACTTTGACACTAGTTGGTTCTCTGGTTTCATTCAGATAGCTTTCTTTCCTTTTGCTCAAAGCCCTAAGAACTAGATGTTTGTAAAAAAGAAAAAGAATAACACATGTTAGAACCTTTCTTTTCTAGAAGAAGAACGGGCGGAAGCTGTAAAAAGGATGGATCCTTTACTTTACCTAAATACTAAAGACTTTTTTATGTCCTAACCGGGACGAAATTCCAACTTCAATGACAAATACGTAGAAAATCTACCTCAAGCTGTGCTGTAGAACATGATATGATGTCTTCCTTGAATAGAAAAGGATAGTCTACTCCTTCCTTCTTTATGCCTTCTCATTCAACGAATTGAATCTATCCATTCTTGCCGAAAACCAATAGAGGACTTGACTGAGGAGGAGGAGCGCTTTCTATAAAAAAAAGTCTTTCTAGATTTCGAGAGCTGCAAAAGCTTGCATCCCAATGATATATATGAGGAAGGATGGGTGAAGAGTGGCCCAGAAAAGAAAATGGAAACCTCGGTAGCAACGAACTTTCAATCCATCTTTTTGTTTGATTTGGTACCTTTGATAGAATGAAAAGAAAGAGTTTTCACTTTGCTTTGAACCAAGACTGCATTTCACCCAAGCGACTCCTTTTTGAAATGAAAGAGAAATGAAATTCCTTCCATAACCCTGCCTTGAATCGTATCGTTAGCGATCAGTCGCCGATGACAAGTCGAAAGTCAATTCTATATTACTTTGAAAGAAGACCTTGATGGTCTAATGTACCGTCCCTCGGAATTTTTTACAAACATCCATATTCATGAAAAAGGTTGAAGCAGTACTAGTGCTTCACTGCGTTTGGGATCGCGAACATCTTAGATTGTCAAGTTTCCTCTATCTCGACTTTGTATCTCATTCTGGTTATCCTCCCAATCAGATGAGAACAGAACCTCATGAGTCCGCCGAAAAACAGTCTAACTGTGCATAAGTGACTCGTGAAGCTCAGCAGCTGGTACAAAGAGTCAATCTATTTGGCTCATTCAGATTAAGTTAAGGTGGGAAAAAATATTGGAGTATCTTCATTCATACACCACACCCCTTTTGGGGAGAAGAAGAAGATTCAGCGATAGAGATCCACATCAGAATCAAATGGAATGGCACAATGTACTGAAATGAAAAGCTCATACGCGAGTTGCATGTGGGCCATACTAGCGCCTATTTTCTTTCATTCAATTCCAATCTTTGAACCTAGGTTACTTTGTATGCTTGCTAAAGTGTAAAGTGAGCGTAGGGATCGAATCAGCGACTAATCTGTCTTCTTTGTAGCGAGGTTTCGATAGACTTTCAATATTTCTTCTTTCTTATTCTAAGAATAGCGACCTCCATGCTTGACTTCCTTGCCTGATGGTGCTACGGGTCCTCCTCTACGCTAGCTTACGCTAGGTTTTTGATTTACCATAGCAAGCAAGTAAAAAAAATTAGGGAAAGGAGTCTTGAATGAAAGAAGCATCCGAATAGAATAATATACTGATCAATAACCGTTCTTTTCCAAATTGAAAGTATGCGGAGCCTTCCGCCTACGGCCCTTTTGTGCCCCACGGAAGAAATTTTGGAAGGAATAGCACAACCAGAGTTGGGTTTCAGGTGAAGCCCTTGGCCCAATTGGTCTAAGACTCACATCTTACGATGAGACATCGGGCGACCCGGCAACAGATGCTTCTCAAACTGATGGCACACCCTAGTGAAGACATACCCAGTCTGAGACCTCCTCCTGGCAAGGCTCATTGGGAAGCAGTGACTGTAAGCTAAAAGTGTCCACTTGGTTCAGTCAAATCTAAGTCAGTATCAAGACGCTAAAAGATAGATAAGATAGATTGCACCCAACACATAGTTCAGCTGTGGCTAGAGCAAGACCGCGGTATTCGGCTTCAGTACTTTCCTTCCCTAAAAATTTTAAAAAAGATCCGCAGGGTACGGTGCAACAATGAGAAGAGATGCGAAGCAATGAGCATAAAGCATAATGAAACGAGTAATAGACGCGAGTTCCATACTTTCTGATATACCTGCGTACGAGGATATCTTTTTTCATCTCTGTTTTTTCTATACGATATATCAGAAACAAAAAGTAGCTCGACTGAACACCAAAACAATCAAGAAAAAGGTGTGTACAATTCTGTTTCTTGTTTCTTCGAAAAGAAAGAGAGATTTTAAATGATTCTCTCCTGAAAAGCTGTGCTGCTTTCAATCAAGTTCGAGAAGTACTTACACCAAGCGGGGACCGGCTTCGCTAGACCATTTTGGTCCGTCCGGGCTAGGCTCTATTGGGCGCTGGCTTATCGTAAACAAACAACAAACTTGATTCATAGCATACATACGATATTTCGTATCTAAAGTCTAGATCGTTAGATACGATATTTCGTATAGAAACAAAAGAGAAAGAAAGTATCTAAACAAAAAGTAGCTCGACTGAAAGGATTACAGGATGAATGAGAGAAATCTCGTATAGAAAGAAAGAGTCAGAAGTGAGATACTTTGAAAGAAACAGGATTTCTATACTTCAATGAAAGTAGTGTAGAATTTATACAATTACGAAGTGAAGTGAATCCGAAGAGGTTGTTAGCAATAACCGGTGTTGGTGTTATTGAATCAACAGCTGTTGAATAACCAGTGTTTGCAAAAAAGCTGTGATCCCAAGAAGGTGAATAAGCAGTTCATCGAGAGTAGGTCAGTGTTCCATTAAGGGATCTTGGAGGAAGACATGAATCTGATTCCCTTTCGAAAAGGAAAGCTTGCTTTCTTCTGTGTATAGTAAGGAAGACTCACTTTTTCTTCAGATAGAAGATATAGGGCAGGAGAAGATCAGGCACGCAAACCGACGTCTTTCCAGTCGGGGAGTTCTAACTCGGAAGTTTTTCCAATTTCTCACCATTTGGTAGGCATGCCAACAAGATCTCATGAGAGCTTTGAATCAATCAGTAAGCTCACTCACAATCTACGGCTCAATTAGCACTAACCAAAAAGGGAATTCGATCAAAGGTAATTATTGAGACGATCCAGCGGCGTGATTCTATGCTCGACTCAATCGCTGCGCGCCTTTCTTTTTCTTTGATTATTCCATGGAGATGACATGCCGGGATAGGGGATCACCACCAGTCAGAGTGGTTGCTGTTGCTCCTTGCCTTGCGCCTATTGAAAGAAGGAATCTAGCTGCACTCCAGTTGCTGTCATTCCCGTCGCTTCTGCTTGAAGAAATAGATAAAGAGAAGGTTATACCGAATCCTCAAGGCTTTGATCTCTCCTCTCATACATAAGGTGATCTCTCCTCTCATACATAAGGTGATCACTCCTCAATGCAGCTAGGGACTTATATAGTCATAGTGGGACGGACCCCTGAGCGCTAATCGAATGTTCTGTCTCAGCATCAGGTCTGCAGATTTGAAAATCTAGTATAGAATCTCCCGCTCTGTATTCCCACTCCGGAGACCATTCTTTGCCTGAAGCCGGCCTGAACTTCAACGGCTATTCCCCGAGCTTAGGAATAGGCTACGCTGCTTGCGCTTGCTAGTAAGAGAGAGTCTTCCCTCCGTTATTGACCTTTTTTCTCCGGTCAAGTGGCTTTACGCTCGCTTCTCTCTCTCTTGCCGTCCCGCTGAGACCACTAATTGCCTGAAAGCTTAAATGAAGCCTTCACTTCAGGTTCAGAAGGTCGGACAATATCTGAAGTGATGTTCCCAGGCTAGAAACTGAGATTCTTAAGAGTAGGCTTGTTCTGTCTGAAAGCTGTCTTTCTCCCTGAACTTAACCCTGACCCGTCTCTTTCCGCGAGCGACTAAACTCTAAGTTTCTTGCTTCCAGAAAAGAAAGAGCTCATCATCTTACGACGCTACCACGCTCTAAGCGGACACAGTGCTTTCAGAGCGATTTTCCGCCCTCAAGCAGCTGAACTCCGTGCCTCTTCGCCCCTGACTTGGCTGACACTGAAAAGGCTAAGAAATGATCTGATGAAGAGGAGTATGCCCGGTCTGTTTCCTTTCTATCCCGATCTGATCCTTCACCTATTGGGCACGTGCTTCTCAATTCAATCAGTTCAGTTTCCCGGCGCCCTGCTTCTTTCGTAATCTAAGATCTAAGAGAAACGACAGCGGCTCACTCACGAGATTCTGCTACTATATCAAGATCAAGAGGAGAAGGTTCGGTCATCAATGCTGGCACTCTCGGAAGTGCTTCTTTCTTGCCTATTCACCCGAACCGACAGACTTCTTTGGTTTATGTCATCTCGGACTAGACTTCCTTCTACTCCGTCAAAGCAGCTCTTCCTACTTCCTATCTGACGTATATAAAGAAGGTAGAAGGCGCTAATCCGCTTCTCCTCTTTCGTGTACTTTTGGTTTGGGATTGGTTGCTGGAAGAGAGGTTTTCGGGGAATAAGGTGAAAACTCATCAATTCAAGGGGATGCTGGTTGATCTCCGCTTTGAGAGAAGAGAGCTGCTCAACTCTCCATCTTGGTGAAAGGGCAAAGCCAGACCTTCTTTGAGTTTAGTTGTCTTCCGGTGCCCGGTGAAGAAAGGTCGAAAGAATACATGATCTCAGGTGAATCAATGCTGACAGTGAGTGCCCGGTTGCTCCGCTCTCGGCTTGAAAGAAAGGGGCTTCACACTCCTTCCCATACTAGGAAACAGCCATAACCGCTGTTCTATCTTGCTATCGTGGCTTTTCTTTCGTTGATTCAGGAGTCTTTATCCATCTTTCGGAAGCGAAAACTAGCGCCTTAGCGGATTGCTACTATGTCCAATTTCCACTTCTCATATGAAGGATAATGAGTTCTTCCAATTCGAGGGTCGAGGGAAGCGAGTTGCAGGAGAGCTTCTTTCTGTCATGGAATCTTTTGTAAAGGTGCGTAGCCCCTGGTTCTATCAAACCAGCCTTCCGCCTGCGGCCCTCTCGCTCCAAGCTTTTTTTTTTACTTCGCTCTCTTCCCTATACCTGTCGTACGAGCACTTTAAGCCCTTCCCTTCAGTCTTCCTAGGAAAATTTCATGATCAGTTACCGCCTTCCTCGTCATATCGCACCTGACAAGGTCTTTTGTTGTCGGCACTATTTGGCTTTGCACCTGCTGGCTGCTTTGTACCTGGCTTCGCATCTGCTGGCTTTGGTCTTTCTTCATAGTCTGATGTGATGCCTATGGTAGAGATTCTCAGTTTCGTGATCAAATAGGTCTTTTTGTGATCGAGTCTGAATTTAGGGATCGAGACCCTAGGACCCTACAGGGCAATACCCGTAGGGACAAAATGCTACAGGACTTTAGTTACATATCCCTAGCCAGCTCCAGTTCCGGCTCAAGAGGTTCAGATCCAGCACATCGGGACCCGGTTCAAGAGCGAAACCCAGCAGGAGAGGCATAGGTGGTAGCCATGATCGTGATAAAGATCAAGCCAGCTGTGTACCCAACAGCGAAGGCAAAGGTGCGGAGCAAAGACGGAGTTTCTATCTGAATCAGCATGCTGCAGAAGTATCCAGCCCTTCTTCTTATTCTAAGTAAATAAGCAGAAAGCCCAAGCCCTGACAAGCGTACGAAAACGCTTCGCGCCTATTTTTCTTTGATTTTAGTACATTCGTGATTCCTTGGAATTCATCTATTGCCTTTCACTGTATAAGTACTCAACTATTGCCTTGTGGCTCAAAAAAAAGGCTTTGGGTGTGCTCTCTATGACCTTCCATCAACCCAGCTAAGGCCACCAATGCAGCTTACTTTCATTTCATAGAAGGCTGTTAAGATGTGATCTTTGTAGGACCCAAAAGGCATCCGCAAGGATGATGTCTTGCCTGATGGAACTCAAGTGAAAGCAGGAGGCATGGTGACTTATGTCCCCGGTAGAATGGAGTACGACTGGGGTGCTGACGCAGCTTCTTTCAGGCCGTTTAAAGACGGCGTTCTCCAGAATGTCTCTCCTTTCCCTTTCAAGTTCACTGCCTTCCAGGTAAAAAACTAGCAACGTCTTTGTAGCTTTCTTTTATCACCTAGATGTAACACTTTCCCATCCAGGGCCATGACCCTTTCTTCCAGAGTGGCTCTACTGTAAAAATGTGTTTGTGTCCGGGTTTCGGTTTCATGTTTTGCAGGCTGGGCCTGGGATATTTTTCTCTTTCTATCTTAGCATCTCTCGTAGAAATGAAAGCGAATTCTCCCCCGGGTTTGCGTATTCTTTTCACACATACCGGCATACGGAAGTCCAAGACCTGTGAAAAGAGACGTGTAACTGCGCCCCAGCAAATTCTGGGAAGTATCAACTTAGAGGTTGCATTCTTTCGATTGGCATTTTTCTTCTGAATACAAATATGAAAGAAGATAATGGTGGCCTTTGACTTCGTGTTCTTCTCTAGCGACAATGATTGATAAGCACTTTTCACTCTTTCTCATTCTATCAATGATCTCCCCACCCTCTTCGCCCCGATGACCCATACTTAATCAGGATCCATTACGGAATTGGATAGAGAATAGTTGGTATATTCCACTGGGAGGGAGAGGCGGGGGTGACATCAGAAGTAGGATCGTCGAACGGATAGCAGCATCGCATTGAGAATTGACTCGTCGGATTAACCACTTAGACGGAAAGTTCCCCCTATTCGGCAACTGAAATGGAAGCTTAAGATAAAAAGAGCATTCTGCTTCCTAAGAAATTCTTTGATTCGTTTGAGCAAGCGCTTCGTGACTACTGTCCCAGTAGCTTCAGTAAAGAAGAGACGTACGTTTTCACTCCGGTTATCAGAGGACAGAATCTATGACTTACCCTTACTTATACCAGCTGTAATATAACAAGACGTCTACCTGCATATCCATGGTATCAGCTGCTAGCTTGAGTAAGGATCTTCCCATGACAGGAAAAGTTTGGTGCAGGTCTCATGGTATCACTTTGGCTCGGTGAACATGTAGTGCCGCAAGTGCATTCCTACTATATATAAGGATATAGAGAAAGAAGTGAGAGAAAAGAGATCTTTCTATACGAGATTTCTATTCAATACAGAAATCAAGATCTATGTCAATAGGATTTGGACTTCTACTTATTACTTATTCCGACAGCAACAAAAGATCTTCGTCGTATGTGGGCTTTCCTAAGTGTTTTACTACTAAGTATAGCTATGTGGTTTTCGGCCAATCTGTCTATTCAGCAAATAAATGGAAGTTTGACCTATCAATATCTATGGTCTTGGACCATCAATAATGATTTTTTCTTAGAGTTCGGACACTTGATCGATCCACTTACTTCTATTATGTCAATACTAATTACTACTGTTGGAATCATGGTTTTTCTTTCTAGTGACAATTATATGTCTCACGACCAAGGATATTTGAGATTTTTTGCTTATATGAGTTTTTCCAATGCTTCAATGTTGGGATTAGTTACTAGTTCAAATTTGATACAAATTTCTCTTTTT